CGAATTCAATGGTTTCAATAAATTCCCTACGGTAGTTTGTCTTGGCCTAGATCTAGAACTACCCTCAACGGTTTGTGTAGCCATAAATCCTATTTAATCATTGGTTGAGATCTGTTGACTTTGTATACCATTCCGTTGTAGTTGTAAATAAACGATCTTATCGTAGATCCATTGTGATCTTGGAATTATCTAAAAATGGAAACAGCAACCCTAGTCGCCATCTTCATATCTGGTTTACTTGTAAGCTTTACGGGGTACGCCTTATATACCGCTTTTGGGCAACCCTCTCAACAACTAAGAGATCCATTCGAGGAACACGGGGACTAGACTAGTTGAAGTAATGAGCCTCCCGATATGGGAGACTCATTACTTCAGTTGATATAATGAAAAATCATTTCATTTTTTTAGTCGGAACCTTAGGCGGTTCTCGAAAAAAGATAGCGAAAAAAATTATCCCTAAAGTCGAGACTAAAAGGAATGTATAAACCAATGCTTCCATAGATTCGATCGTGGTTTACAATTATAGCTTTCACACCTATTCGTTTGAGTGGAATCATTTACCATACCATATAAAAGGGGGGAACGAATCAAAGAAAAGAAGGTGATTCAAGTCAATATTTCTCGGGTACCTTATTCAAATTCAAATAAAAAAAAATAGAGGCAAAAGATACCAGAACAATCTTGTATCAAACTACTTGTCTCCTTGTAGTTGGATCTCCAAGTTTTTGGAATGCTCCAAATTCTACTTGAGCATCCAAATCTGGATCAATACCAGCAAAAACATCTCTGAATAAGGTTCTAGCGCCATGCCAAATGTGTCCGAAAAAGAAGAGCAAAGCAAACGTAGCATGCCCAAAAGTGAACCAACCCCTTGGACTGCTACGAAAAACACCATCGGATTTCAAAGTAGCCCGGTCTAATTCAAAAATTTCACCTAATTGTGCGCGTCTAGCATATTTTTTCACAGTAGCAGGATCACTATAACTGACTCCATTGAGTTCGCCACCATAGAACTCAACGGTTACACCTACTTGTTCAACACTATACTTTGATTCTGCCCTTCGAAAAGGAACATCTGCCCTCACAATTCCGTCTCCATCTACCAAAACGACCGGGAATGTTTCAAAAAAAGTAGGCATACGACGTACAAAAAGTTCGCGCCCTTCTTTATCTCGAAAGACGGGGTGTCCTAACCATCCAACAGCTATTCCATCCCCGCTGTCCATTGAGCCTGCTCTGAATAATCCCCCCTTTGCCGGATTATTACCAATGTAATCATAAAAAGCTAATTTTTCGGGAATTTTAGACCAAGCTTCTGATAAACTTAGATTTTCGGCTAGTCCGGCACCAACTCTTCGATATATTTCTTGCTGGAAGTATCCCTGATCCCACTGATAACGAGTAGGACCAAATAACTCGATTGGGGTCGTTGCTGAACCATACCACATAGTTCCAGCAACAACAAAAGCTGCAAAAAAAACAGCAGCGATACTACTAGAAAGTACAGTTTCAATATTGCCCATACGTAATCCTTTGTATAGACGTTGAGGCGGGCGGACACTAAGATGGAATAGGCCCGCTAATATGCCCAGTGTACCCGCTGCAATATGATGAGAGGCGATTCCCCCCGGAACAAAAGGATCAAAACCTTCCGCGCCCCACGCTGGACTTACAGATTGTACTTTTCCAGTTAGCCCATAAGGATCAGACACCCATATTCCAGGACCATATAAGCCTGTTACATGAAATGCGCCAAAGCCAAAGCAAGCCACCCCTGAGAGAAATAAATGAATTCCAAAGATCTTGGGCAAATCCAAAGAGGGTTTTCCCGTACGTTCATCACAGAATATTCCTAGGTCCCAATATACCCAATGCCAGATGGCCGCCAAAAAGCACAAGCCAGAAAACACAATATGTGCCCCAGCCACGCCTTCATAACTCCAAATACCCGGATTCGTTATAGTTCCTCCTGAAATACTCCAACCACCCCACGAATTGGTTATTCCTAAACGAGTCATGAAGGGTATAACGAACATACCTTGTCTCCACATTGGATCAAGGACGGGGTCAGAGGGATCAAAAACCGCCAATTCGTATAGAGCCATCGAACCGGCCCAACCAGAAACTAGAGCCGTATGCATTATATGGACAGAAAGCAATCGGCCGGGATCATTCAATACTACAGTATGAACACGATACCAAGGCAAACCCATGGAAATACCCCTTTCTCAAAGAAAAATAGACACTATGTAACTTTATCGCATTGCACTATGTACCTAACCTTTTCAGCGGATTCTGTATGAGAAAAGGTTACTATTTATTCTATTCCGCTGAAAATAACGGCGGAATTCTGTTCGTAAGAACAAAGAGAAGCAGATCTATTCTATACCCGATAAGTACCAATACGCAATGGGAGCATTGGTCCCATTGCGTGGGAACGAATGCATGTATACTTGTTTATTATTCGAACGATCGATCCCTTCATTAAAATTTTTATTTATTCATTATGTCTTCCTCTAAAAACCTTCCAATGTATGTATAAACTAGAATAAACAGAAAAATAATAATAATAATGAAGACAAGAAACTCATTCTTACGTTTCCATATTAAAGTGAAGTATAGTACTTAATTTTTTTCTTTAATTTAATGCCCATTGGTGTTCCAAAAGTACCTTTTCGGAGTCCTGGAGAGGAAGATGCAGTTTGGGTTGACGTATAGTGCGACTTGTCAGACATATTGGGTCATATGGGATTTACCCGTTTTCTCCACCGACCGAGATATCCTCTGTTTCGCCCAAGAAATATTGTATTGATTGAAGAATCAATTATTCAGAGCGTGAAGTGAAATTAGATCAATTTCTATTGAGGATCAATATTCTCAATTATAAGAATTTATGGTTGACTTGGACTAAGAAAATCAAGTATCCAGGCTCCGTTCAGAGAATACCAAATTGGTAATAGTAATATATGTACAATTACCACTTGTAGCATAGACGATTCTTATACTTAATTATAGGGGCGATCTCAAACTGCCATGCCAATCAGTATGATGAATACATCGAATAGTTTTGGGGAGGCGTGAAAGGAATTGAAAAAAGTCGTAGCAAAAAGAAGTGGTACTGAGATCATTTGTCCTATATGTGCAAATAAAATTCGGATAGATCTTTCCCCGGAGTAGAACACGAACCTAAAAGAATTGAAAGGACCCAGTCAGGAACAAGAAAATTACATCGTGATTTGAATCTCGACGAAACAATACATCAATGAGAGGTTAATTCAATAAGTTCACTAAATTCTTTTTTTTTTAGGGAAGGGGGCAAAAACTCATGTTTTTTTGAAAAATAGAAGAAAAAATCCCTTTCATTAGAAAAACAGAAATCTGTTACAAAAAAAAGAGATAGGATTGGAATCGACACATTGATTCTTTTTTTCGCAATTTTTTTGAACCGTATGCATCCAAAGATGCACGTACGGTTTAAAGGGGATACAATTTTGTCCTAATCAACCGACTTTATCGAGAAAGATTACTTTTTTTAGGCCAAGAAGTTGATAGCGAAATCTCAAATCAACTTGTTGGTCTCATGGTATATCTCAGTATAGAAGATGATACTAAGGATCTTTATTTGTTTATAAACTCCCCCGGCGGATGGGTAATACCAGGAATAGCCATTTATGATACTATGCAATTTGTTTCGCCCGATGTACATACAATATGCATGGGATTAGCCGCTTCAATGGGATCTTTCATTCTGGTCGGAGGAGAAATTACCAAACGTCTAGCATTCCCTCACGCTTGGCGCCAATGAGTTTTTATTTGAAAAAAGGAAGAAGACTATGCCTTCGCAGTATCGAATATGAATAATAGGTAATAATAGCATGGCACTTCGGGTTCGATATGAACAAACTATTATTGTTTTTCCTAACATGAGATTTTGTATCGAGATAGTAGTATGAAACAAAGGTTATTTCCGATTTGATCTTCTGTGTTGGGAGTACATTTCAGCGTCACAAACCATTTTTCTTCCACACCAGAAGTATCTTTCTGATATTTATCTTACGAAGAAAAGAATACGAAAATGAAAAAAAAAAAAAGATCATTTTTCCTTATTTGATCGTATCAAAAAGAAACTTTGGGATTGCTAAATTACAGACGAGATAAATATAGAAAGCAACAGAACCATCATAGTATTTTTTTTTTTGACTCCTACAATACGAAAAGAAGGGTGGTAAATGGATCATTCAACGATCTGAATCGGATGGATTCTTTTTTTTTTGCTTCGATATAGAATAGAAGGGAAGAGAAAAAGGAAATTCCATTGCGGAGCCGTATGCAATGCACAAAAGATGCCTGTACGGATGTTCAATTCTATTTTTTTTCTTCTTTTTTTTAGCCCCTACTTTAGCCCAATCATTTGAGATAGAAGAACCGTTCATGCATGATGTTATATCAATATTATCAGGGTTATGATTCACCAACCTGCTAGTTCTTTTTATGAGGCGCAAGCAGGGGAATTTATCCTGGAAGCGGAAGAACTACTCAAACTTCGCGAAACCCTCACAAAGGTTTATGTACAAAGAACGGGCAACCCTTTATGGGTTATATCTGAAGACATGGAAAGGGATGTTTTTATGTCAGCAACAGAAGCCCAAGCTCATGGCATTGTTGATCTTGTAGCGGTCGAAAATGAAACTACTGGGGATTTCGTGTAAATATGCGATTCCGTTTCAAACCATAATTCGAATTTTCCGTGATTTGATATTGAATAGAAATAATTCATAATCATCAATCATCAGGTTAAGATCGATCTAAACCAACCTATTTTATTATATTATATATATGTATGATATGCCGACAATTAAACAACTTATTAGAAACACAAGACAGCCAATAAGAAATATCACGAAATCCCCCGCGCTTCGAGGATGTCCTCAGCGCCGGGGAACATGTACTAGGGTGTATGTGCGACTCGTTTAGATCATGAGTTCGAACAAATGAAACAA